CTTTCGTTGTCTTTCTGTTCCATCCATCCGGCAATTGAATAAAAAATCACAAACTCGTTCATTTTTTTCCGTTCAATCAAAAAAATGAGAATTTTTTCGAATTCTTAATTCTATAGGGTTGAATAACAATTCGATTGACTCCATCTCCATATAATTGCTATGCTTAGTGTGTGACTCGTTGGTTTTTTATTTAGAGTTAGGTTAGGATTAAAAAACAAAGGGCCATCCCCTAGTATGAACTAATAACTATATAACTAATAACCAGCTCATTGCTTCGTATTATCTGGATCCAAGGAACCAGTCGCTATATGATGTATTGATCATATTGTTGTAGCAACTGAAGCATTTTTTTTTACATAAAAGAAAAATCAATCTATAAGGTTGTGAAGCAAAAACAAAGGGATATGGATAAATGGAGGGGTGAGAGAAAGAAAGAAAAAGAATAGCAATGATATATGATTCCAATATGTATGGTCTATGAACTATCTTATAAAAGGCAATGTAATAAAGCATTAATGTATTCGTCCATAATTAATAATTAGATTCGATGAATATGAATACAATTTATACGAAAAATAAAAAAGAATAAAGAGCGCCGAGTCAATAAAGACTGAGAAGATTGATTCAGGAACAAATTTTATTAGGAGCTCCATTGCAGAGTTCGGGCCTAGTCATTAATCGAGAAGCGATGGGAACGACAGAACCTGTGACTGAGGAAGATTCCCTTGAAAACGAATCCTAATGATTCATTGGGTGGGATGGCGGAACGAGCCAAGAACCAATTCATTTATTCTGATAGGTCATGGAACGCCCCTACGAATGAAAGGGATGTTGAAAGAGCAAATATTCGCCCGCGAAAGCCTTACTGGATTGCTAAGTTTTGGGCAATTCAATAAAAATAAATAAAATAAAGGTAAAAATAAATGAAGATTCATTAATTATAAAATGGAATTTATCATTTTATTTTATTCCTACGTGTACGTGACAGATTATATCTCAAAAAATTCCATGATTCATTATTCATTCAATTCAAAATATATACAATATTATTTAATCGTTTCATTCGCGAGGAGCTGGATGAGAAGAAACTCTCATGTCCAGTTCTGCAGTAGAGATGGCATTGAGAAACAACCATCAACTATAACCCCAAAAGAACCAGATTTCGTAAACAACATAGAGGAAGAATGAAGGGAATATCTTATCGAGGCAATCGAATTTGTTTCGGCGGATACGCCCTTCAGGCACTTGAACCCGCTTGGATCACATCTAGACAAATAGAAGCGGGGCGACGAGCCATGGCACGATATGCGCGTCGTGGTGGAAAAATATGGGTACGTATATTTCCAGACAAACCTGTTACAGTAAGGCCTACCGAAACACGTATGGGTTCGGGGAAAGGATCTCCCGAATATTGGGTATCCGTCGTTAAACCGGGTCGAATACTTTATGAAATGGGTGGAGTATCAGAAATTGTAGCCAGAGAAGCTATTTCTATAGCTGCGTCCAAAATGCCTATACGAACTCAATTCGTTATTGCGGGATAGGGATATGGAACGAAAGGAAAGGGGCCTTGTGATGAAAAAACCGCAGTTTTTTTATTTCTGGACAAACAATCTTTCTTCTTTTTTTCTTCGCCCTTTAGTTAGTTAGCATTGAAAGAAAAAAGAGAAAAATAATAAGAATGATATGATTCAACCTCAGACCTATTTAAATGTAGCGGACAACAGCGGGGCTAGAGAATTAATGTGTATTCGAATCATAGGAGCTAGTAATCGCCGATATGCTCATATTGGTGACGTTATTGTTGCTGTAATCAAAGAAGCAGTTCCCAATATGCCTCTACAAAGATCAGAAGTGATCAGAGCTGTAATTGTACGTACATGTAAAGAACTCAAACGTGACAATGGTATGATAATACAATATGATGACAATGCAGCAGTTGTCATTGATCAAGAAGGAAATCCCAAAGGAACTCGAGTTTTTGGTGCGATCGCTCGGGAATTGAGACAGTTGAATTTTACTAAAATAGTCTCATTAGCTCCTGAGGTATTATAAATAGATTCTAAATAAATACTAATAGATGAAAACATAATAAAACATAAAAAAAGGGAGGTTCATAGTAAGATATCTGAACTGAATTAGATTCCATTAATTAGTAGAATGCATTAGTAGATTGTTTCTCACGCATATACCTTTAATAATTCATGAAAAAAAAAGAGTAGAGCATGCTGATTATATAAAAACCCGGAGGCACCAATAATTATAGTTCATCATGGGTAGGGACACTATTGCCGAAATAATAACTTCTATACGAAATGCTGACATGGATAAAAAAGGAACGGTTCGAATAGCATCTACAAATATCACTGAAAACATTGTTAAAATACTTCTACGCGAAGGCTTTATCGAAAATGTGAGAAAACATCGAGTAAGCAAGAAATATTTCTTGGTTTCAACTCTGCGACATAGAAGGAATAGAAAAGGGCCATATAGAACTGTTTTAAAACGTATCAGCCGACCCGGCCTACGAATCTATTCCAACCATCAACGAATTCCTAGGATTTTAGGAGGAATGGGTATTGTAATTCTTTCGACTTCTCGAGGTATAATGACAGACCGAGAGGCTCGACTAGAAGGAATCGGGGGAGAAATTTTGTTATATATATGGTGATCTTTATGATCTACGAATTGCATCCGTAGGAAAACTTCCTATTTTTTTTTTGAAAAAAAAAGAGGAAGGGTTGTCTAATATCACTCCTACTCCATGAGTTGATAATTAAAGGGGTTACCTGGAATGAAAGAACAAAAATGGATTCATGAAGGTTTAATTACTGAATCACTTTCCAATGGTATGTTTCGGGTTCGTAGTGACTTTTCAACATTCCTCTCGTTCGGATACAATCGGAGGTTAAAAATTTCAAGAGACTTATTTTCTTTTCTTCGAAGGAGTAGATTCAAAATTAAAATAAAATTAAGGAGAAAAAAAATATGAAAATTAGGGCGTCCGTTCGTAAAATTTGTGAAAAATGTCGACTGATCCGCAGGCGGGGACGAATTATAGTAATTTGTTTCAACCCGAGGCATAAACAGAGACAGGGATAATTTTTTTTTTTAGAGACTCTCCAAAGGACTCAATACACAAACAAATAAAGGACCCATTTTGACATGAAAATAAAATATACGTATATTTCTGACTCATATTTAGGAGATGATAAAATATGACAAAAACCATAACAAGAATTGGCTCGCGTAGGAGTGGGCGCATTAGTTCACGTAAGACTGGACGTAGAATACCAAAAGGGGTTATTCATGTTCAAGCAAGTTTCAACAATACCATTGTAACAATCACAGATATACGGGGTCGGGTTGTTTCTTGGTCCTCCGCCGGTACTTGCGGCTTCAAGGGCACAAGAAGAGGGACGCCGTTTGCTGCCCAAACCGCAGCCGCAAACGCTATTCGTACAGTAGTAGATCAGGGTATGCAACGAGCAGAAGTTATGATAAAGGGTCCTGGTCTTGGAAGAGATGCAGCACTACGAGCCATTCGTAGAAGTGGTATACTATTAAGTTTTGTCAGAGACGTAACCCCTATGCCACATAATGGGTGTAGGCCTCCTAAAAAAAGGCGTATATAGAAATAAGAATTGAGAATTGAACGAATTTCAAGAGAAAGAAATGATTAAATGATCGGATCAAATAATATGACTATGTTTCGAGAAGAAGTAGCAGTATCTACTCGGACACTACAGTGGAAGTGTGTTGAATCAAGAGAAGACAGTAAGCGTTTTTATTATGGACGTTTTATTTTGTCTCCGCTTATGAAAGGTCAAGCTGATACAATAGGGATTGCGATGCGAAGGGCTTTGCTTGGAGAAATAGAAGGAACATGTATTACACGCGCAAAATCTGAAAAGATACCACATGAATATTCTACCATAGAAGGTATTGAAGAATCCGTACATGAAATTTTAATGAATTTGAAAGAAATTGTATTGAAAAGTAATCTGTATGGAACTCGCGACGCATCTATTTGCGTCAAGGGTCCTGGATATGTAACTGCTCAAGACATCATCTCACCACCTTCTGTGGAAATCGTTGATACTACACAGCATATAGCTAGCCTGACGGAACCAATTGATTTTTGTATTGGATTACAAATCGAGAGTAATCGAGGATATCGTATGAAAACACCCAATAACGGTGAAGAAGGAAGTTATCCAATAAATGCTGTATTCATGCCTGTTCGAAATGCAAATCATAGTATTCATTCTTATAGTAATGGGAATGAAAAACAAGAGATACTTTTTCTCGAAATATGGACGAATGGAAGTTTAACTCCTAAAGAAGCACTTTACGAAGCCTCCCGTAATTTGATTGATTTATTTATTCCGTTTCTACATGCAGAAGAACAAGATAAAAATGTAGAGGACAATCAAAATAGGGTTACTTTACCCTTTTTCACTTTTCATGATGGATTGGATAAACTAAGAAAAAAAAAAGAAATCGAATTGAAATGTTTTTTTATTGACCAATTAGAATTGCCTTCGAGGACCTATAATTGCCTCAAAAGGTCCAATATACATACATTATTAGACCTTTTGAATAAGAGTCAAGAAGATCTTATGAAAATTGAACATTTTCGCATAGAAGATGTAAAACAGATATTGGTCATTATACAAAAACATTTCGTAATTGATTTACCTAAGAATAAGTTTTTTATTTGTTGAAGTCCATTGGAATTGGAATGATTTCATCTTTTTTTTTTTGCTTAAATTTTTTCAGCACGATCCGTATATTATATTTAATATAGATTCAGAATTAACTGGAATAAACGTATCTAGGGAAGATTCACTTCCCTAGAAAGATACGTTGTGATATTTTATTTCACGGTGGAATCAATTTGAAAAAGACCTAAAGTTAGAGATTTATCAATAGGTAATGTTGCTCCAATACCCAACCAAAGGGCTACTGCAGTACCAATCAAAAAAACGGTTGTAGCT